CTCGCTGGCCGCGCCCTATGGGGATCATCGAATCGATAGCAATAAGCCCTGTTTGAAGGGGTTCATATACGGAACGCCTAGAAATTATACCCGGAGCAGGAGATTCAATTAAGCGAGATTCCGAAGCGACAATTTCGCCTCTCCCATCAATAGGTTTAGCGAGAGCATTTATAACACGACCCAAGTAAGCCTCGCTCACGGGTATCTGAGCAATTCTTCCTGTTGCTTTTACAAAACTTCCCTCTTGTATCATCAACCCATCGCCCATTAATACAATCCCAACATTTTTGGATTCCAAATTCAGAGCAATACCTCTCGTCCCTTCTGCAAATTCGACTAATTCACCTGACATTATTTCACCAAGACCTATAATACGAGCAATCCCATCCCCCACTTGAACTACGCGACCGATATTCTCAATCCCTACTTTCCTATTATATTGTTCAATGCGTTCGCGGAGAATTTTATTAATTTCGTCGACTCGAAGGGTTGCCATTAGTGTTTCTTGAATCTTTTTTTTTTCGGAAGCAAGGGGAAAAATAATGCCTAAATTCTAAACGAAAGTAGAAGTTCAAAACCTAATAAATTTCATTATCTCTTCCATTCTATGGCCCCGAGAATGCCAATATTAGCACGAATCGTACGGAAATGTAACTCGGTATTCAAACAACTATTCAGAGTTCCTAGAGCTCCTTGTACGGCTTGTTGGAAAACCCGTTGTCGAACCTGATTCATCGCCCTTTGTTTTTCAAAATAAAGGGTTTCGTTTTTAGACTTTTCTAATTGTTCCAAACTAATAGAAGTAGCATTAATCAAATTTGCTTTTTCTCGTTCTATTTCAGAGTATCCATTCATTCGATACTCATCCGCTTCTAGTTCGACTTTCTGTAATCGAATCCGAGCTTTTTCGAGTTGTTCAAGGGTCCCTCTACGCAATTCTTCCGAATTTCGAATAGTACTCAAGATCCTCTGTTTTCGATTATCTAATAAATCTTTTAATGAAAGTAGATTATCTTGCTATTAAGTTTACAATTTTTATTTTATGATCTCTTCCCGAACCAAACATGAATCTTTCGATTCATTTGGCTCTCCCGCTCCTTTTTTTCTCTTTTGCTACGTATTATGGCTATTTCCATATCTTTTTTTTATGTAATGAGCCTATCCTCTATCCTCTCTTTTCTGTTTGTATTTCTATATACCCAAACTTATATAAGACTAGATGAATATTAAGAGGACTCTTCCAACTAGATAAAAATCTATCATGGTCAGCAAAGTTGTTTCTTTATTTGTGTTTGTTCTGTTAGTTAATAATTTCAATTTCATTAAGAAAAACAAACTAAGCAAATGGAAAATAAAAATTGATAGAATTCCTTTTTTTTTCTTCAAATCCAAAAAATTTCTCTTTTTTTTATACATAGGTCGTCGATTCGGCATTGGAAAAAGGGCTGGGTGCCCTTCTTTCTAGTAAATAGTTCAAACTATTTTATCGATATGAGTGTTTTATATCAGATAAATTCCACACTAGCTATTTCCCGTTTAAAGCATTTCGAGACTAATACTAATGTAGTTGTAGAAAGAGTACCCCTTTTTGCCCGGACTTCAAGCAGTTTAGCTTTAACCGTGTTAATGGTCTCACATTATTGGTCTATAGAGAATCAAAGTAAATTTACCAATGAGTCGCGAAATGCTATGGTTCTTCCATATGATTTCTGAAGTTATTCAGAAGTAATTCGTCGAGATCGTGCACCTTTTCTTATTTATCCAAAAAAATACTAAAAAATATTCTAAAGTGCAGCCGGATGGATCCAATCTATTCTTGAAATAGACAACTCGCACACACTCCCTTTCCAAAAAAAATCAATACACCAACCACTACAGTTAGATTTATTAGATTTGTTGCTAAAATATCGGTATTAAGCCCGAAACTCCCAGCGAATGGCCAGTGAGCTAAAAAAACGAAAGAATGGGTTACATTTTTCATATGCTCTCCTCTTATAGATAGGACGAACAAAGAAGAAAGTTTTTCGATCACTTACTTCGCTCGCCCTTTTTTTATCGGTTTTTTTAATGCAATTTTTTTTAATGCAAATAGATTTAATCTAATAATTTCTTTTAGATTAAGTCTTAGGTCTCGTTTGACCTGTGAAAAATCTCCTTTGTTGAAATGAAATGTTCCCAAAATTCCTAAAATAAAAGGAAAAAGACTTTCCACTGTCCTAAACGAAGAATGGGAAGGAAGAGGGTGAGCGTATCCTCTAAATTGATCATGCTCAAATCAGCCCTTCCTGGGGTTCCTGGGGTATTGTCTGTCCCGATAAATACAAAATTCCCGGAATATTATAATAAATAGGAGTAAAATCTTGATATACTTGGAATTACAGAAGCAAATGCCAATGTACTAAAAAAAGAAAAAAGTATCTAATCTAAAGGACTCATTTTCTTTTTTAGGATTAAACAAAAGGGTTCGCAAATAAAAGCGCTAGTGCCACAACCAGTCCATAAATTGTTAAAGCTTCCATAAAAGCTAGACTAAGCAATAAAGTACCTCGTATTTTACCTTCTGCTTCTGGCTGTCTCGCAATACCTTCTACAGCTTGTCCTGCAGCAGTACCTTGACCAACCCCGGGCCCAATAGAAGCAAGCCCTACGGCCAATCCAGCAGCAATAACAGAAGCAGCAGCAATTAGTGGATTCATGGTGAGTTCCTCGTGTCAAAAAAAAAAAAATGGTTAAGGATACAATCAACCAAGAAATTAGTACTTCTAACTTCTAAGCTCTATTGGGTAGAAGTAACTAATAAGTACAAATAAATGATAATCAAATAAGTACAAATAAATGATAATTGAAACCGTCCGAATTACTTCGAGATCTCGTTTTTAGTTTCTAATCATTAGAGGTTGTGTAAATCCATATGATTCTCATTATTCTATTTCTCTTTCTTTTCAACCAATCACTCTTTCATTCCATCCTTTTTTTTACTCTTCGATATCCTTGAGTTCCCATTTTTCCCCTTCATCTAACATAATAAAAGACGAAATACGGGAACTATTGAAATCGAACTAATCTAAATCCAATAGGAATCAAATCAAGATATACAATTGATAACAATATGCTGCATAGAACTAGATACGGAATCCAGTTCCATATAGAAGGGAATTCTATATATCGGATTAGATAATGAATCTAACTTAGGAATAAAAAAAATCCCATATACATTTGTTTCTTCTATTTTGTTTGCGTATTTTCTCATTTTCTATGGAATCCGATTCTAAAATCATTCCTTAGAAAGCCGCACAAAAGATGACTATCTTATAGGCATTAAGGATATAGATCTAACCTGACTCCGCCCCCCTGAATGCATATATACTTTACCTCTTCCGTAATATAGTCATTCTCTCCCCTACAACTCTAGGTTGTATATTCATACGCATTTAAAACTATTTAGTTTTCTAACTAAGAGGATTGTCCGGAATCATGCATGAATTGGGCTAAGCTAAAAAAAAAAGACTATTTCTCGAAACCTAGTCAATTCAATGATGACCTTCCATGGATTCACCTATATAGGCTGCGGCTAACGTTGCAAAAATAAGAGCTTGAATACCGCTTGTAAATAATCCAAGAAACATGACCGGTATAGGGACTACTAAGGGGACTAAAGAAACAAGAACAACAACGACTAATTCATCCGCCAATATATTTCCGAAAAGTCGAAAACTAAGCGATAATGGTTTTGTGAAATCTTCTAGGATGTTAATTGGTAAAAGGATTGGGGTTGGTTTAATATATTTCTCGAAATAACTCAATCCTTTTTTGCTAAGACCCGCATAAAAATATGCCGCTGATGTTAGTAAAGCTAAAGCAACAGTAGTATTTATATCATTCGTAGGCGCTGCTAATTCCCCATGGGGTAACTCTATAATTTTCCAAGGTAAAAGAGCACCTGACCAATTCGAAACAAAAATAAAAAGGAACATAGTTCCAATAAAGGGAACCCAGGGACCATATTCTTCTCCAATCTGAGTTTTGCTCAAGTCTCGAATAAACTCAAGGACATATTCGAAGAAATTCTGACCGTCGGTCGGGATGGTTTGTGGATTCCGAACAGCTATGATAACTGAACCTAGCAAAATAGTAATTACGACCCAAGAAGTGATGAGTACTTGGGCATGAATTTGAAAACCTCCTATTTGCCAATAGAAGTGTTGGCCTACTTCTACACCCGATATATCATATAACCCCTTGAGTGTTTTAATGGAATATGGTGTAATATTCATATTGTCCTCTGATAAAAATTGAACTTCAAAAAAGGAATTCTTTTGATTCAAGCATCTCTTTCTCAACTCAGCAACTTGAAGTATTAATCTTATATTTAGGATACCAAGAAATCACATCAGATGATAATATATATCAATACCCTCTAATATATATCAATATTCCCCTTCTTTTATCTATGCAAAACAAAAAAGAATAGTAACTGATCCTATAAATCTACGCAGTTGCTTAAGAATTCACTATTCTTCTTAATCAACGATTTCTTATATAGAGAGAACGGCCCTCAGAAATTGCAAATACTAATTTGTTAAGAATTAATCGAATTGAAGTCATAGTGTCATCGTTGGCAGGAATCGATATATTCGCGAGATCTGGGTCACAATTTGTATCGACTAAAGAAATAGTAGGAATTCCCAAAACAGCACATTCCCGAAGAGCTATATACTCTTTTTGCTGATCAAGGACGATCACAATGTCAGGCAACCTCGTCATATATTTGATCCCGCCGAGATATCTTTGCAAGGTAGATAATTTTCTCTTTAAGATTGCCGCGTCTCTTTTTGGGAGATGGTGGAATTTTCCCATTTTTTCTTCTGCTCTTAAGTCTCTAAATTGAGAAAGTCTAGTTTTGGTAATCGACCAATTCGTTAACATACCACTGAACCACTTTTTATTAACATAATGACAACGAGATCTTATTGCAGCTGATGCTACTAAATCCGCTGCTCTTTTTTTGGTACCAACAATTAAGAAGCTTTTTCCCTGACTTGCTGCATTAAAAACTAAATCACAAGCTTCTGATAAAAAACGAGCTGTTCTAGCGAGATTTGTAATATGAGTACCTTTACGCTTTGCCGAGATGTAAGGGGCCATTTTAGGATTCCATTTCTTAATACCATGACCAAAATGAACTCCTGCTTCTATCATCTCTTTCAAATGGATGTTCCAATATCTTCTTGTCATTTTTTCCACACTTCCTTTTTATTTTTTCTTTTTTTCGTCTTACCATTACGGAATTAATTTCTTTTTGAAGATTAAGAAAGAGCCGAAATAGCTTGAAATAAAAATAAATAATAATTGTTCCGATGGAACCTTCTACTCAGAATTGACCATTGATACACGGTATAAACATAGCCTTAATGAATTAACTGACTTATTTTACTTATTAAAATACAAAATCGAAAATCAGACCTGTTAGCATTCTAAGGTAAAAAGTATAGTTTAAATTAAACTAAAAAAAAAATTGCTTTATGTATACTTAAATCGTATAAATAGGGGTAAACGGGGCTTCTGATGTTTCATAGAAATTGTTTGTTACGTCAGAATCAGAAGAAACTAATTCTGTATGGAGAAACAAAATATCTCTCATTTCCGACGCGAATATATATCTTTTTTTAATTTCGAAATAAAGGTTCTTGTCTTGTGGGGAACGATGCGCAAATTTTTGGAATCCGGTACCAACAGGTATAATCCCCCCAAGAACTACGTTTTCTTTCAAGCCTTTCAACCAATCAATACGACCTCGTAGGGCAGCTTTTGCTAAAACTCGAGCAGTTTCTTGAAAACTTGCTTCAGATATGAAACTTTGGGTATTCAGGGAAGCCCTTGTTATTCCCAATAAGATTGCCCGATAATAGATCGATTCATCTAAAGCTCGTCCTGCTCGTTCCGCTCGCAATAGTCCTATTAATTCCCCAGGTAAAAAAACATTAGACATTCCATCTTCGGAAACCCTTACTTTTGATGTTACTTGGCGTATAATAATTTCTATATGTCTATTATGGATCTGTACCCCTTGGGATCGATAAACCTTTTGTATCTTATTAACCAAAGAGATACGACTTTGGGCTATGGTTAGCTCAGCTCCAACCAAGAATCCCCAGGGAACCCCAAGAATTCTTGGTATACGTTCATTCCAATCCTCAATTCTCCTTTCGAGATTCGGCGATAGTGAATCAATTGAACGCGCTTCGAAGATTTGTTCTACTTTTGGAAGACCTTGCGTTATATCACTAGATCTCGATTTTTCATATATAAACGTAACTAACCTATCTCCTTTGGAAAGGCTTTTTCCATAATGACCATGAACAGTTGCTCCTATAGTGGCCAAATAAGGCTTGGCTGCTCTTAGAACAAAGGAGTCCATATTAACAATGAAAATTTGACCTGATTTTTTTATGTGCGATTTAAATAGACATACATTTTCACAAATAAATTGTCCAAGGTGAATTATTGCCGATGTCTCTTCCCACGAGTCATGATGGAGAAAGTGCCAATTCAAATGGAATGGCTCCAACATGATGTTACTGTCGAAATTCGAAATCGTTTTATTTTCGTCTATTAAAGAGTATTTAAGCCCTTGAAGTACTTGGAAGGTTTGTTTCAAATTGTCAAGGAATAAGTATTTTTTTAACAAGATCTGATTATGTGTTAATAAATAGTAAGATGAAGAAAAATTCGATATACTAGGTACAATAGCGCCTAAGAGCCCAAAAATATCTCGAATAGGAATTCTAGGATTCGATTCTTTTACCGCATTGGGATATTTCGAATTCTTGAATAAACCAATTCGAGAACAGTTGGATGCTGACAAAATCATCAAAGATGGATATTCTTTATTTCGATTCAACAAGGTGCCAATAGCTTCTTGATGTTGGCTAAGTGATTGAATCTTCGCCTTGGAATAAAAGGAATTGGTATTGTTGCGATCTAACCTATTATTGGGAATAAGTCCTACACTTGTCCTATCATACCTTCTTCGTGTATACGAAATAGTAGACTTGACTAACTCAATTCTTAGGAAATCGCGAATCAGATCATTTGTTCTTACTTCAACAAGAGAAGCACGAGCCCCCTCTTTTTCTTCTTGTTCCCAATTCACTACTAAGCAAGTTCGAACGAATTGACTATTCGTATGATAAATTCTTTGAGTTAACTTGCTATTTTCATGAGAAATAAAATTGACAAGTCGAAGTTGGAGATTATCCTCTTCTTGCAGGAGATCCTGCGGGAAAACTGTTGCTAAATTTCTCCCTTCGTCCATTTGATATGCGACTGCAGGTCGAACCGAAACAAAATACTTTTCCTTGCTTTTTAGAATTTTTTTCCGTTGAACATAAACCCAACTTTTCCTTTTTTTTGATTCCTTAGAATCTTTTTTTTCTCTTTCTGGTGGTATCAAACTGCCACCTAATATCTTATCCGCCTCTTCAGGAAAATGAATATCTCCGGAAAAGATTTTGAGTTCTGTATGGTTTTTTTTTCTCTTCACTCGGACCAATCCACCTAGTCGACTTCTTGTATTTTTTGTGAGTTGTGTATCGACTCCAATAATACTATTGTCAAGTACCTTTAGGGATGAGGATCTCGGCAAGATATGCAGTTCTTGAAGAATGAAAAAAAACCGATCTACTTCTTTTTGGTATTTTAAACTAAATTCTTTTGTTCCTCGATGCTCAATAAAACCCTCTTTTTTTAAGATGGAATCTTCCTCCGGGTTCCCATATTCGTCTTCTGAGTCTTCCTCTGAGTCTTCTTCTAAAGTCCCATATTCCTTCTCTGAGCCATCTTCAGAGCTCCCATATTCTTCTTCTGAGTCTTCCTCTAGAGTCCTATATTCGTCTTCTAGGATTTCATATTCGCCCTCTCCCTCTCGGGTCTTATATTCGTTCTCTGGGCTCTCATATTCGTCCTCTGAGTCTTTCTCTAGAGTCCTATATTCGTCCTCTAGGATCCCATATTCATCTTCTAGGGTTTCATATTCGTCCTCTAGAGTCCTATATTCGTCTTCTAGGATTTCATATTTGCCCTCTCCCCCTCGGGTCTTATATTCGTTCTCTGGGCTCTCATATTCGTCCTCTGAGTCTTCCTCTCGAGTCCTATACTCTTCCTCTCGGGTCCGGTATTCTTCCTCTAGGGTCCTATATCTAAATTTAACAATTCCTGAACCCCTTTTATCTTTTCTGTATCGTGGATCGTCAAAATAAGCAAAAATAGTATTTCTACGTAAAACACCCATAAAGGGGATTTCAATTGAAATACCCAAACAGGATATTAGCTCTTTCTCTTGTTCTTGATGATATTGTAATGGAACGACGAACCTATTTCTTCGCTTTTTCGCCAACAAATCCGAATTATCTTGAAGAATAGAAGGATAGACAAAATTCCAATGACCGTTGGACACGATTCGATCTGGCGTTAAATAATCAAGAATTTCCCTATCTTTTTTACCAAAAGTATCCAACAGTCTATGGCTTACTTGATCATTAGCCATTGATAGGTCAAGGATATATCTTCCATGAACAGAAAAAGAATAAGTATTCATTTGATCTTGATCCTTGTGGAGCGAAAAAGATGCTATACTGGATCTGCACATACTTACTGACAATATCCATAAATGGCTTGTTTTTGGTAATCGACGAAGATTACCATATTGATATTCGGGCGCATGGTAAACATCAGTACTCCAGTGCATTTCCCCGTCTGATTCGGAATAAATATGCTTTTGTATCTTTTCTTTAAAATGCAAAGTGGACGTTCCGGCACGAATCTCCGCAATTACTTGTTCGGATTCTACATATTGATCATTTTGCACTAGAATCAAGCTTTTTAACGGAATATTCACACTATGTAGAATATCTTGACTCTGAATAGTTACATGCAAGTCTATATAGCATAGAAAAGCAGGTTGCCCATGACGGGTACGTGTGGGGTGAACCGAATCCTCATTGAATTGGATTTTTCCATTCGAGGGGGATCGTACAAGGTCGGCAGTACCCCCTGTGAATACTCCACCAGTATGAAAAGTTCTTAATGTTAGTTGAGTCCCCGGCTCCCCAATTGATTGACCCGCAATAATACCTACAGCTTCCCCCAATTCGACCAGATCCCCATGAGTGGGACTCCGCCCATAACATAATTGACAGATCCAAGATGTGCTCCGGCAAGTAAAGGGGGTTCTAATATATATTGGTTGTGTTCGAAACGGTTGTGCTCGAAAAGCAGTTATGAATCGATTGACTAATCCAATTCCAATATCTTGATTTCGAGCAGCAATGCATCGTGAACCAATATATATATCGTCTGCTAATACACGACCAATTAGTGTTTGGACAAAAAGTTTTTCCGTCATCCCATTTTGAGGACTCACAGAAATACCTCGGATAGTACCACAATCTCTTCTACGCACAATAATATGTTGAACTACTTCAACAAGTCTACGTGTAAGATAGCCAGCATCTGCTGTTCGTACAGCAGTATCTACAACCCCTTTTCGGGCTCCATAGCAGGAAATTATATATTCTGTCAAAGAAAGTCCCTCGCGTAAATTGCTTTGAATAGGTAAATCAATCATTTGTCCTTGAGGATCCGCCATTAACCCTCTCATACCTACTAATTGGTGTACCTGAGATGCATTTCCTCTGGCTCCTGAAAAAGACATTAGATAGACTGGATTAGAAGGATCCGTTATTCGAAAATTAGAATTCATTTCTTGTTTCAAATATTCACTTGTAGCATACCATATCTCAACGGATTGGCGTAATTTTTCTACCGCGTGTACAGCCCCATAATAATAGTGTTTCTCCAAAAGAAAACTCTGTTGTTCCGCGTCTTGGACTAACCATCCTTTAGAGGGTATTGTTAAAAGATCCTCGATTCCTAAAGAAATTGATGTAGTAGTGGCTTGATGGAAGCCCAGAGTCTTTATTTGATCCAGTATATGGGATGTATATCCCATTCCGAAATGATCTATTAATCTGCTAATAAGTCGTTTCATAGCAGTTCCGTCTATCTCTTTATTATGAAAGACCAAGTTGGCCCGTTCCGCCATACATAAGTACCCCCTTTTTTGGCTGAGTAGGATTCGACAATGGGCCTGAGTCAGTGATTCGAAAACTTAATTTACTCCCTTTCCTCAATCTCAATCTGGATTTGCGCGGCAAAAAAGATGGTACTAGCGAAATCGGAATGCCCCCCGAAAGGGGCATCGACGAATCTAACTTACTTGTTTAGATAGTGTATGAATAGGCCCGACTAAATCCTTGCACGGCTTCCTCTATTTCTCTATAAAAAGAAATATGACCAAGAGTGGTTCGAATGTATATAGAACGGATTTCTTTTTTTCTATTTCCCACTACTAGATAGTGGGGATAAATCTCATGATAAATCCCAAAAGATTCATATTGAACTTCAATCGGAACTTCTCTTGACCCAACGATGCGTTGATCTAGTTTCCATCGGAGCCACAAGGGACTGTTTAAACCGATTCGTTTCTGTCTATAAGCTCCCAGTGCATCATAGGAACTAGAAAAATGGGGTTCTTTATCTTTCGTATACTTATAATAATTATTATTATTGTAGTTTACTTTTTTATTTGGAGAGTTTCCGCAACTATTATATCTATTTGCACAAATACCTCGACGGTTTCCAATCGTTAATACATAAAGTCCGATAAGCATGTCTTGGGTTGGCACGCAAATAGGATCTCCAATAGCGGGAGACAGGAGATTCATATGAGAAAACATAAGTAAACGGGCTTCCGCCTGAGCTTCCAAGGATAAAGGTAGATGAACAGCCATTTGATCCCCATCAAAGTCCGCATTGAAACCCTTACACACTAATGGATGTAAACAAATAGTACGCCCCTCTACTAAAGTGGGTTGGAAGGCCTGTATGCCTAATCTATGCAGGGTAGGTGCTCTGTTCAACAGTACAGGATGTCCCCGCATAACTTCTTGAAGTATTTCCCATACAATGGGTTCCTTTTCCCAAATTTTCCTTTTAGCAATCCTGACATTAGAAGTAGCACGTTTCGTGATTAAATCGCGAATTACAAATAGCTGAAAAAGCTTTATTGCTATCTCTAGAGGTAATCCACATTGGTGTAATGAAAGCGAAGGACCCACAACAATGACAGAACGCCCCGAGTAATCGACCCGTTTCCCAAGCAGAGTCTCGCGAAACCTCCCCTCTTTACCCTCAATTACATCTGAAAGTGATTTGTATACTTTATTGTGACCATCCCTTATCGGTTGCCCGCGGGACCCACTATCAAGAAGTGTATCCACGGCTTCTTGTACCAATTTTTCCTGGCACATTACTAAATCTGCTGGTGCTAATTCACTTCTTTTTAATAGATAGGCAAGGTTGTTGTTCCGACGGATAACTCTCTTATAAAGTTCATTAATATCCGAAGTCACTACTTTATCCCCAGACCTATAAACAATGGGTCTCAATTCGGGAGGAAGAACCGGTAATAAGCACAAAACCATCCATTCTGGTTCTACATTTGTTTGAATAAAATGTTTCGCCAATTGCATGCGTCTAATCAAAAAAACTTTTCTTATTCGTCTTTTTCTATCTTCCCATTCATCTCCACTATACCCCTCGTCTTCTAATTCCTTCCATTCAACCAAGGAATTCTCTATAATAATTCGCAAATCCAAATCCGCTAATTGTTCTCTAATAGCACCTGCTCCTGTCGCAATTTCCCGATTTCGAAATGTTGCAAAGCCTGGGGTAGAAAAAAAGGGAGAAATACTGTGGTTACAGGATGAAATTTCATCTTCGAATAAACCCCGTAATCGTAAGAAAGTAGGTTTTTTAGCGCTGGGCCTAGCAAAAGAGAAATCGCCATATACTAGGCCCTCCAATTTCTTAAGGGGTTTATCTAAAAGATTCGCGATATAACTAGGAAGACCTTTCAAATACCACACATGAGTCACTGGACATGCCAGTTTTATGTAGCCCATTTGATATCTTCGTATCCGAGAATCAACAAATTCTACCCCGCATTTTTGGCAAAATCTTTCGTCTTCGTTTTCAGCTACGCTCGCTCGAGAATTTCCACAAGCACAAATTCCGCTTTTTATGGGTCCAAAGATTCTTTCGCAAAACAATCCATCTTTTTCTGGTTTATCGGTTTTATAATGAAAAGTGGAGGGCCTTGTGACTTCGCCAACGACTTCCCCATTAGGTAGGATTTTTTTAGCCCAAGCCTTTATTTGTTGAGGGGAAACGAGTCCAATTTGAAGTTGTTTATGTTTATATTGGTCAATCATAAAATAGAAATAAGAAAAGAATTTATATTTATTCCGATCAAACATCCTCCCTATTAACCTGGAAGTTCTTCTCAGATACAAGGAAATGGTTCAGTTCTAGAGCCAAAGATCGTAGTTCTCGAACGAGCACTCGAAAAGATTCTGGAGGATCCTCGTGATTAGGCACTCTTTTTCCCCAGATCGTAGCATTAAGTATTTCTTGGCGAGCTATAAGATGATCAGATTTATAAGTAAGTATCTCTTGTAAAATATGAGCAACACCAAATCCTTCTAAAGCCCAAACTTCCATTTCTCCTACTCGTTGTCCCCCTTGCTTGGCTCTTCCTCTAACGGGTTGTTGGGTAACAAGTGAGTAGGGCCCAGTAGAACGTCCATGAATTTTCTCATCAACTTGATGAATTAATTTTAAGATATAGGACTTCCCTATTAGAACAGGCTGTTCGAAGGGATCTCCTGTTCTTCCATCAAATATTCTGCTTTTTCCCGGGTACTCAGGTTCAAATACCCATGGATTTTTTGTTTGTTTACTGGCTTCATATAATTCCGAAAACACAAGTTTTCTTGAAGCCTCTTGCTCATATCTCTCATCAAAGGGTGCTATTCTATAATGTTTCTTTAGCAGATCCCCTGCTAATCCGAGCGAGCTTTCAAATATTTGTCCCACATTCATTCGTGAGGGTACTCCTAAGGGATTGAAGACCATATCAACAGGTGTTCCATCTTGCAAATAGGGCATGTCTTGCCTAGGCAAAATTTTGGAAATGATCCCCTTATTCCCGTGCCTTCCGGCTACTTTATCCCCAACTTTGATTTCACGTTTCTGTAAAATATATACACGAACCATTATGTCAAGGGGGTCCCTCTGGATCCATTTCACATCGATAACGCGCCCTCTTCCACCTATAGGTAGTTTGAGAGAAGTTTCTTTTGAAGTGGATACCTCAAGACCAAAAATAGCCCGTAATAATCCAGCTTCCGCGATATACGCCGATTCGCTCGCTATCTGAGGCGTTAATTTCCCTACTAAAATATCGCCAGTTTCTACCCAGGATCCCAACTTCACAACTCCATTTCTGTCCAAATTGCGGAGTAAATGTTCTTCTAGATGTGGTATTTCTTTAGTGATTTTTTCAGCGGAGCCTTGGCTTGTCATATCCGTCTGAATTTCATATTTTCGGATGTGAAAAGAAGTATAGATATCCTCATATACCAAACGTTCGCTAATTAGTACTGCGTCTTCAAAATTGTAACCCTCCCAGGGCATATAAGCTACTAAAATATTTTTTCCTAAAGCAAGTTCCCCACCAACTGTAGCTGCTCCCTCCGCTAAAATTTGCCCTTTTTTAATGGATTTACCCCGCGGAACCCGAGGTTTTTGGTGCATACAAGTATTTTTGTTAGAGCGCCGATGGGCAACTAAAGGAATACTTATAGTCTTCCCACTACTTGATAAAAGGATCTTATGACTATCACTAGAAATGATCTTTCCCTCGCGTTCGGCTATAACGGAAACCCTCGAATCTAGAGCTGTTTGGCGTTCCAATCCAGTTCCAACAATGCACTTCTCGGACCGAGAAAGTGGAACTGCTTGGCGCTGCATATTAGAACTCATTAAAGCCCGATTCGCATCATTATGCTCAATAAAAGGAATGAGAGAACCCCCAATAGAAAAATATTGGAAAGGGAAAATACTTCTAACATGAATCTGTTCCCATGCAATAGTCAGGAATTCTTGACGGTATCTAGCTGGAACAACCTGTTCTTCCTGAATACCCTGATTCAAGGACAAAGAATTTCCTGCTGCTATCATATAATATTCATCTCTATTTGGTGATAAATAAACCACCTGTCTCTCTTTTTTTTCTTTTGCTTTCTCAAATATTTCATAAAATGGACTCTCTATAGATCCCCACCAGTGATCAATTCTCGCATGAATAGCTAACGATCCGGTAAGTCCAACATTGATTCCTTCGGACGTGTCAATTGGACAAATACGCCCATAGTGACTCGGATGAATATCTCGGCTCCGAAAACTTGCAGTTCTCCCCGTCAATCCTCCAGGACCCAAACAACTCACTTTTCGCCCATGAACCGTTTGTGTCAATGGATTGGTTTGATCAAAAACTTGAGATAAGGGGTATGTGCCAAAAAAGGTCTCATAAGTAGTTATTAATAAAATCGAAGTTGAAGTTGGAGTTACCAAAGTTTGTGGAGTCGGTTTCGATTGACGTATGAATACTCTACGGATAGTTTTTTGAACCGCATGTTGTAAACGGCCAAGAGCCAGTCCAAATTGATCTTGTAACAGATCTGCAACCGAACGAATACGTTTATTTTTCAAGTGATTCATATCGTCATCGTCAAGTATACCCGTTCCAAATTTCATTCCAATCAAATGATCCGTAGCGGCCAATACATCTCGTGGTAACAAGAATGTATTGTTCTGAGGGATATCAAGATTCAGTCTCCGATTCATATTTCGTCGACCAACTCTTCCTAATTCACATTTTTGTTGAAAAAATTTCTTTTGTAATTCCTCGCATAAGGACTCCGAAAATACCAGGTCCCCACCTACACAAGCAAATTGTTGATAAAACTCCAAAATAGCTTTTTCTTTTGACTCAATCCTCTTCTTCTCCTTAGCATTCGGGAAAGACAAGAAAATTTCGGGGTAGGAAACATTATCTAAAATTTCTCTTAGATTTGAACCCATAGCTGATGATAGAACTAAAATAGATATCTTTTGTTTTCTACTCACACGAGCCCATATCCTTTCTTTTTTATCAATTGCTAATTCCAACCTCCCCCCCCAATCTGATATTATAGTTCCGGTGTATATAGAAATTCCCTTATGGTCTAATTCCGAGCGGTAGTAAATACCAGGACTTAGCAATATTTGATTGATCACAATTCGGTATATTCCATTTATTATAAAGGTTCCTAAGGAATTCATTATAGGAATGTTTCCAATAGAAATGGTTTGCTTTTGCACATCGAAACCAAAAATTAATCTCGCGGATACATATAATTCGGAAGAATAGGTGAGTGATTCATACACAGCATCCCTTTCTTTTATCGAGGGTTCTAGCAATTGATATCCTTTTGCAAATAATTGAAATGCAATTTCGTGATCTGGATCTTTAATTGTTGGAAACTTCTCAAGTTCTTCTGCCAAGCCTTGATTAATGAATCTACAAAATCCCTCGAATTGGATCTGACTAAATCCGGGTATTGTGGACATTCCCTCATTTCCATTCCGGAGCATTTTAATCTTAAGTTTCCTATTTATCGAAGAAAAATTCCATTATCAGCTCACTCTTCATCAATCCCTACGGATCAATCTAGCAATCATGGAATCTATATTCTGTTTACTGAATCACATGAAATTCTAGGGAACTCCACATATGTATTTCATATATGTATTTCATACATATGAATAGAGATGATTTCGACGAAAATTCGAATTTAGCAGGGGTAGAAATGGAATAAAAATGAATTGATAAAACAGTCCTAGAAAAAAAATCTGCCACTTAAACTTTATGATATTCTAAAAAGAAAAGATTGGATAGCAAAGATTTCTCGTTTTATCTCCTTTCTATGAAAGGGATAAAGCCATAATAATTTATAAGCATTAGAAAGTTTGACTTTAGTTCGATTTAGAATAGCACGCTTAGTTTCATTTTCAAAAAGAATTTGAAGGTTCTTTTTTGTTTCGTAGTAGAGAATTGCTGGAAAATAAAGGATTTCGTTGTAGAATCCTAAAATCTAAAATAAAGTAAATACTTTATTTTTTTAAGTACTTGCCAATCTAGTTATCCACCTATCTACATATTCTTTCTTTTATCGTAATTGCACTTAGGTGGGCCAAGAAGGCCAAGCCATAATCTATATCAGAGCAAATTCCCTCTTTTTTTTTATTCAAGATATTTAATGCAATGAAAAATGAAAGCACGATTCCCTATAGGCATATGTACATAAGGGGGATCCATAGATAATAATGCTGTTCGGACCTGGAGTTTCCCTATATACAGATTAGGGAAACATTTATTCTATTTTATTATGCCATTAAAAATAATGGGGGGGGAGAATACCGATTTAAGAGTCGTTCACTACTGCAATTCAAAAAAAAATTAAAAAATAAAATAAAATAATAGTTAATGGTTCTAATTTGTTCTGAATTTTGCAGCCTGTGACTGGAAATCCACTTTTTCTCCTTTGTCATCTCAATAGAAAGAAAAGGGAAGTTTTCTATTGTTAGCAATGTGTGTTTTAAGATAGAATCCATCGAGGAGAATAAGCGAAACTGGATTCAAAAAAGCAGAAATCCTTTTTTTGAAAAAGATTAGAAAAAAAGATTAGAAATAAGTAGAATTAGATTCAAGATAAAAGAAAAAAAGGGTTTTAGTAAAAAAATGTGGATGAATACTTGTTCTTTTCTCGATTTTAGATCGGATTTTTTGGCGGCATGGCCAAGTGGTAAGGCAGGGGACTGCAAATCCTTTACCCCCAGTTCAAATCTGGGTGCCGCCTGATCAATAAAATACTTAGGATTAATACTTAGGATTATAGTACAGATCAAACCCTACAAATTCCTACCTCTATAAGTTGGGGCACGAGAGTAACTAGGTCGGGCAATACTGGATTTTGAGAATCTATACCATAGTTCTATCCTCAAACTAGGGTTTTGTCGGCAGTGGCCCAAACGGTTACCAATAGGGATGAGGTAGGGTTTCCTTATTCTTTTATTAATTTAAATTGATTCGATTCGGGAATTTAAAACTACGAGACTAAGATGTCAGAAATCTTCGTATCCAAAGGTTCCTAAGGAGCAGTTTTTTTTTCAATCTAAGATTGAAGAAGGGACTTCGCGAAGAAATATCAAGACTTCCTAAATATCAAGACTTCCTAATTATCATACATTTTTTTTATTTTTATTTTATTTTTATTTATAGTACATCCTATCCTACCTACATATACTTATGCTACCTACATATACTCTACCTACATATACTAAAGTAAAGGCTACTGATTCTGTCGAGAATTAGATTGAATAGGCCGATCAAAAATCAATTTCGAGGTTGTGGATAGGCCTCCTCACTCTTTCATAGAAAGATAGAAAGCGGGGCAGTAGGGTTTAGGTCAAAAATAAACATGGGGTAAAGTAGGTATCCAATAAATATTTATCTATCCTAATTTTATGGTATATTCTTACGCCCTTTGCTTATAAAAAGGGTAACAAACGGAAGAAAAAATCTCTCTATTCCCGCGTCTTCTATTCAGAACATCCCCCTACTCTTTTTTAGGGAGAGGGCTATGTATCATATTTATACTTAATGCTCTCCAATTCTACCAGAAATCATATAAGAATTTGTTATAAGAATTTGTTAGGAGTAAATTCCTTTAACGGATTCATCCATAGTCTTAGGGCAGAATGGCCTTTTGACTCTGTACCCTTGATTCCACTATGATTATTGATCAATAGTAGAAGAATTCCTTCATAGAAATAGGAGACATAATTTACATGGATATAGTAAGTCTCGCTTGGGCTGCTTTAATGGTAGTCTTTACATTTTCTCTTTCGCTAGTAGTATGGGGGAGGAGTGGACTCTAGGGATACTACCAATTGATTGAGTAGTCGAATTGTAGTCTCTTTTCTTTAATTGATCGTTTTGCATTAATAAGTTTGCCAAACTTTATTTTTTCTCTCTTTCTTTAGTTTTGTTTCACTCTTGTAAGAAACTCTTTTAAGAAAGTAAGAAAGAGTCGTTCTATTCTACTATGTTCTATTCCAGTATAATAGAAAGGGCTATTATAGTAATTCAGAATTTCTATTCTACTAGAAGTGGCGAGTAAAAAGAAAGTTCTATACATAAGAAAATTAAACTTTCTTACACGAAGCTATTCACAACATATCACACATTTTCTATTTATACTATTTTCTTATTCTTAGAAAATTTTTTATGTTCTTTTTTTTTTGAAGGATCTCGATTGAAACATCTCGCGCCATTTTTAAGCATGAAAGATTCGTAGGTTTTTTCTTTTTACTTTTTTTCTTTTACTATAGTCTATTCTCGTATTATTTTTCTCCCCCTCCATGGATTCTTTCAATGAAGAATTGTCTTCGATTTTTTTGATTTTGACTTGATTGAAATTAAGTGGATGCAGTGAAAAAAGAAGTTGAATTAGACTACTATTTCAATCTACTTCAATCTACTAATTGATTCTATGTAGATTCAAGATAATATAATAGAAAGAATCTAAAGTGTGGTAGAAAAAACTATATGTAGTTCTTTCTACCACACTTTATGATTCCAACCGGATCCTTTCATTTAAGACTTGGATTTTTATTTTCTTTAATCCCTTTTCATTTCTTCAAAGATTAATTGGAATTCCAATTAATCTTTTTGGCTGGCTGTTTTTACATAAATAATAAGTAAAAAGGCAGTAGGAACTAGAATGAACAATGCAGTAGCAATAAATGCGAGAATATTGACTTCCATAACCTCTTTATTTTTTTTTTTTCACAATAACTCGGGATGTAATCCCATAGAGAGTAAAAAGGGGTATCCTGTAAATTTAAGGGGAGGACTTGCATTCTGATAATACTGAATGCAATTCAATATTATGAATATTGGATCCATCAAATCAATTCATGGTTGATAGTGGAGTAATATAACATAGGAAGATCCCTTATCCATACTAAGACCAAAATCGGTTTTTTGATTGGATTCGAAACTCCCTCTATTCTATTTTTCATTCTTTTCTACTTTTGCTTTTCTATATGTATAATCCAAAATCTTTCTTATCTTATCCAATTTCCCTTCCTTTTTCTTATAGTTATACATACAATTATGTATATATGTATTATATGACCCACTTTCTATGAGTCACATAGACATCTAAATAAGCAGTAGAAGTAGAAATGAGATGGAGAAAAGGGGATCTTAAATAAAAAGGATCCAATATTTTTAGGAAAAAGAGCGTTTGCTTGGTTTTGATTTTATTAGGTTACTATCAATATCCGCTTTTTGGGGTCTAAAGATAAGAGCGGATCTATAAGGAGTCGGCAAATGGAGTGAGAATGAGGTAGATTCTTTCCAATTATTCATTGAACATACACAAACAAAGGTGGAACTAGAAAATGGAAGGGGTGTGGTTTAACCCCCAAGAAGGAACTAATTAGATGAAATTCATTCTCTAACAATAAACGAATACGATTTATGTATGGATTCCGGTAAAATACCGGTACTCTATTCCATAAGAGTCGAATAGGAAGTTAAGATGAGGACGGTCTCATCATAAAAATAGAGTAATATCCTAAATTATACTAATCCACGTATGATATGTATGCCTTCCCTTATCAACCAGAAGTAGTGAAAAAAAATTCCTATACTGCTCTCTTTTTACTGAGAAATGCGAAATAAAAAAAGTGAAGTAAGGGTACCCCATAGATAGATATTTGATGTTGCCTCCCGCCCCCCCCCTTTTTTCATCAAAAATTTCCATGAAAAAAAGGAAAGATGAATTTGTCCATTCATTGAACCCTAGTTCGGGACTGACGGGGCTCGAACCCGCAGCTTCCGCCTTGACAGGGCGGTGCTCTGACCAATTGAACTACAATCCCTGCGGGGTGTATGGCATACCTATTCTTAAATAGAACCATAAGAAGATTCGATTCGTCTCTCGTGCTCTAAGAAATAGACGAATCATATACTACATACCCACATAGGATATGTGGGTATAGTGAGAGTGGCATAACTAGTATGCCGCGATTTTTTATCCCTAAAAATAAACGATAATCCGCCTTTCCATAAGAAAAATTCTTTTCTTTGTCTTTTCTTTATAAGATAAAGAATCAGAGAGATATGGATTAGAAATAAATTTCCCCTTTTCTCTTTATCCTTTATTTCTATGGATCAGACATTTTTTTCTTCCATACAAAATAATGGATTTAGTTCATATTCACGAAGCCCTAGATTTTTGGGCCGAGCTGGATTTGAACCAGCGTAGACATATCGTCAACGAATTTACAGTCCGTCCCCATTAACCGCTCGGGCATCGACCCAGGAAGAATTTTTTCTAGGCTTTTTGATAATCTATGATTAACCTCTTTTTATAATACTCCCTACCCCCAGGGGAAGTCGAATCCCCGCTGCCTCCTTGAAAGAGAGATGTCCTGAACCACTAGACGATAGGGGCATCACTAGACGATAGCGCCATATACAACCACTCGTCATTATACTATAATGATAGTATGAGCAGTTTTTTGGAATTGTCAATATACTCGAAGAGTATAACTAGATCAAAGGAAAGAGTCTTTACTACTTTTCTGTTATGCTTTCATAGGATTTTTTTTTGTTGTGGGTTAGGTTAATTCACGGATCATCCCCTACTTTTTAAGGAAATTTGTTTAAAGGATATAGAATAAGAATAGATTAATAAAAAGGAGTCTAGATTTGTTCAGTACAGGTATTGATTGCTCTAACAGGAAAAACAGTCCAATTTCATTTCTTTTTTGCAATTTAAACTCTGTGCTTCGTTTAGTGTTCAGACCAAACATGTTGGCATCTCGCACTAAACTAAGTCATAAAATTCACTAAGTCATAAAAAAAAAAAAAATGAAAGAATTTCGTAGAAAAGTACTTTCTCGGATTCGAACTGATGACTTCCGTCTTACCAAAGCATTGCTCTACCACTAAGTGAAAAGCCCTTTATCGGATTTGAACCGATGACTTATGCCTTACCATGGCATTACTCTACCACTGAGTTAAAAGGGCTTTTTATTTAATAATTAGCCACTTTCATTTATTATGGGTCTACTGCATAATGTACATATTATATGTATATATTAATGTACATAATATATACATATATAGAGATATATGTAGAGATTTTCTTTTATATATATCGAGATATATATCGAAATATAGAAGTTTTTTTATGGCGAGGTTCAAAATCTTGATAAAATCAAGAAAAATAAGAAAATCTTTCATATTCTCTCTTATCACTTGCACAAAGTAGAGGTATTTTATTATTATATAAATAAATACGTATAACATATAATAAAATACGTGAACAGAGAGTTGACACACTCAAAAATTATTATATATATCGGATACACTTGAAGAAGGTGGGTAAGTTCATAGGTATGTAAACACGATCTCGGACGACTCACCAAAGCCCGGAAGTTCCATTTTTTTTTAAGAGGAGAACAAATATGTATCAATTGTTGAATCGGATACAACAATGGAACAAAAATGCCAAAGGGTCAATAAGAACTGCTGTTAAAAAAATGATAGACTTTGTTTTTTTTTATCTTTAGGCTAGGCTATTCACTTTTCACGTGCTCAGAATGTTCTGCAGAATTAGGGACTTTTTTCTTCTATTGGCCGATCTTATGATGAGAACTTTCTCCATTTATGTTTTATTTTCCCTAATTCTAATTGGGTGGGGTATAAAGGAATTTGCGCTCTTCATATACCCATATGGCTGGGTATTAATTTTCAGTGATATACTTCTTATCTGTGAGAGATTGAAACAATTTTTAACAGGCATCTTTTGGAAAAACTTTTTAATTTTTCTTAATAAAAAGTTTTGGACAGATTTGTTGAAACAATTTTCAACAGATACCCTTGGAAATGGGGTACTTGACTATTCTACAAGGATTCTAGTGGATTTGGAACAAACTATGTTGGAGTTAATTTTAAGTTGGCAGTCGAATTTATACTGCAGAGTAGAAAAATTATACTACTACCTGCCCAACAAAAAATAAAAACTATATCCTATATACCTAACTCCTACAGGTTAAGGGTTTTCCGTTTCCGAACACTAGAAAAAAAGAGGATTTTAGATTTCTGATACTAGGGTGAAAAGGAAGGGAACAGATACCCAATATGATTCTTAGGAGGAACGTTTGGTAATGGTCTTGGTCTTAGTCCTCTATGCTCTTTTTTATGTGTTCTTAGTTCTATTCATCTTCTTTGATTCTTTTAAACATAAACAAGAATTTAATAAACTAGAATTGAGTGGAAAAGAAGAGAGGAAATTAGTAAATGGAGAGGATCCACTAACCAGAGACTTTCCGGATCCTCTTTATGAAGAGTTTGAGGAGTCCTCATCAGAATCAGAGTGCTCTGATGTAAATTTTCATCAGGTAAATCTGTCGATTCCTATCCGCTTTTCTTTTTAAGTTATTACTCTTTGTTTGTTGCTTCTCTCAAGTGATAGAGGAAGTCTATGATGAATTTTTTAAAGTCATCTCACTCCTTCCCTATGACTCGGATTTCATGATAAGTGGAGGAAGAAAACATCTTTCCCAATTTATTTGTTCAATTCTGAACAAAAAAGAAAGAAAGGGATTTATGGGGACTGTACTGCCCCCTATGTCTCTTAGTGTATATTGTAGGAATAATCAAACTATTCCTTACAACATTCTGGCACATTTACGTTCTCACAAATAATGATCCTTGTAGTCATAACCGTAGAATAGACCCCAATCGAAATGCATACATTTGGTTCATACACTATTGGCATGGTAAGAAGAGATGTATTTTACAGACTAGAGAGGGGCTATCTAAATCCTAAAGTAAAGGCTCGCGATTGAAGTACCAACCGCCCACTGCCATGAACTTTCTCCGTTTGATTCGATAAGGTTGAATTGGCCTCCTTCTCGAATGGCTACCCTTGACAAAGGGTAGCATTGGTATCATAATCTACATGTAGCGGGTATAGTTTAGTGGTAAAAGTGTGATTCGTTCTATTAATAACTGAATTTGAAATGATATACTTAAGGCATCCTTAAGGTTTTTTATATTCATATTCCGATGAAAACTTTAGTTCTTATAAAGGGTTTAATCCTTTTCCTCTCAATAGCATATTGAGGAAGAATATACATTCTCGCGATTAGTATCCAAAGACTAATTGAATTTCATCCAAAATACAAATTCGATTAGATTATGAGTACAGAGTCGCGAAGCATAATTTTGCATTTAAGTATTCCGATTGAATAAATATGAGTAAAGGATCTATGGATGAAGATACAAAAAAGTTTATTTCCAATCGTAACTAAATCTTCTTTTGTTTTGTTTAAAAATAAAAAGGAAATGGAAGCCCAATAGCTAAAAAACGATGGTTTTGGTTTACTAGAACCATCAGTATATTGTTTCAGCTCGGTGGAAACCCAACTCTTTTCCTCAGGATCTCTTGAATGAAATTAGGGAACGAAGTAAGTAGATTAGATAGATATTTAGGAGAATTTCTATCTCCTACTCTATAGGGATCATCTAGAAAGCAGAGAGCTTTGGTTCCATTCAGACAGAGAAGCTGACTTAGATGTTAAGTGGTGAGAATATCCATAAAGGAGCCGAATGAAATCAAAATTTCATGTTCGGTTTTGAATTAGAGACGTTAAAAAATATCAACCAACGTCGACTATAACCCCTAGCCTTCCAAGCTAACGATGCGGGTTCGATTCCCGCTACCCGCTCCATTTTGTATAAAAAGACTATTCTATTTGTTTGTCTAGACATGGTAGAGACTTGTATTCAACCTTTTTCTTCCACCTGTTTTCGGCCCTACAGAGCGGAGTAGAGCAGTTTGGTAGCTCATGAGGCTCATAACCTTGAGGTCACGGGTTCGATTCCCGTCTCCGCACTTAGCAGTCCGTATAAATGGACTATTCTATTTGTATAGATATGGTAGAGGGCTATATCCAACTCTTTTTTTTATTCAGCAGGCAGGCAGAAAAAAAAAAAAAAAATGAAAGAAAAGCATAGCCTATCCCCTTTAAGATTTTAAAACCGTTTGTCTCTTGTTTGTTTCGATGAATCCCCGGTTTAGCGAACTTTCTTGGAAAGTTGGATTTTCGCCCCCGAAGCACTCTTTTTTTTTTTTAGTCGGGTGCAAAGGAAGGATAAGATAGGAAAGGGGTACAGTACTAGACTAACAACTACTTAATAAAATATTAAATATTTAATTAATATTTAATAAATTAATATTTAATAGAAGTAGTTAAGTAAATTTAATAGAAGTAGTTAAGTAATAGAAAATAGAAGTAGTTAAATAATAGAAGTAGTTAAGTAGTCAACTAGACTGAATTTTTTATCATAGTACCTTAGTAAATTATGCTGGCGAGCGACGGGAATCGAACCCGTATCTTCTCCTTGGCAAGGAGATGTTTTACCACTGAACTACGCTCGCTACATTGAACGACGCTCGCTACGGCCTATATTTTATAGGGTATATCCACCTGGGTCGACCGTCTATGTCTGGGTCGACCGTTTCATTTTCTATTATAGTTTTTTTTTATTAATTGTCTGTCAATCAATATTCTAATGGCAATAGAATTTCATAATAATGAAAGAAAAGAGGTAATATAATAATTCGGAACGAAAATAGCATTTTAATGTGTATCAAAATCCGAATTTTTTCGAAAAAAGGGCCTTTCTTTTTATTTATTTTATATCGGGCTACTAAATACTAAACAAATTCAAGAAATGAGAGAATTCAGAATAGCTACCAGAAAGACTAATCCAATCCATAATGATGTACCGGAAAATACAACGTTTTTATTATTTGACCAACCATCAGGAGAAGCAAATACAAGGGGTACACTAATTACTAAGACTGAGGAAGTCGCAATTAATGCAAAAACAGCTAATTGGAAAGCA